AGTGTGCCTATTAAAAAGGCATTTTTTGTAATTGGCACATGTTTTGTTAACCCGCCCATAAGAACCATATTCTGACTTTTATCCGGAGAATATCCAACAATAGTTTCCATTGAATGAATAAGGGATCCGGATCCTAAAAACAATAATGCTTTTGAATAAGCATGAGTAATCAAATGAAATAAAGCAGCTCGATAAGAACCCATACCTAGAGCTAACATCATATAACCCAACTGAGACATTGTAGAATAAGCTAAACTTCTTTTAATGTCTTTTTGAGCAAGAGCTAAAGTCGCTCCTAATAGTACTGTTATTATACCTATAAAAGATATTACATACATTATGGAAGGTATAACTATGAAAAGAGGAAGGAGTCGAGCAACTAGAAAAATCCCCGCTGCTACCATGGTAGCAGCATGTATGAGAGCTGAAATAGGAGTAGGACCCTCCATAGCATCGGGCAACCATACATGAAGGGGAAATTGGGCAGATTTAGCAACTGCACCAGCAAATAACAATAAAGCGCATAAAATACAAAATAAGGAATTGACCTCGTTATTATTAATTAAATTTTTGAATATTTCAAACAAATCCTTAAACTCAAAACTACCTGTTATCCAATAAAGACCTAAAATTCCTAATAATAAACCGAAATCCCCTACACGATTAGTCACAAATGCTTTTTGACAAGCATTTGCGGCAATAGGTCGTGTGAACCAAAAACCTATTAATAGATACGAACACATTCCAACTAATTCCCAAAAAATATAAATTTGTATCAAATTCGAACTAGTAACTAATCCCAACATGGAGGTATTGAAAAAACTCATATACGCAAAAAATCTCAAATATCCCTGATCATGCGACATATAATTATCACTATAAATAAGAACCAGAATTGCAACAGTAGTGATTAACATTGACATAATAGAAGTAAGTGGATCGAGCAAGTAACCAAATTCTAAAGAAAAATCATTATTAATAGTCCAAGACCATACATATTGATAAATGGACTTACTATTTATTTGCTGAATAGACATCTTCATCGAAAAAACCATAACTATACTTAACAACGAAATACTAGAAAAAGCCCATATACGCCGAAGATTTTTTGTTGCCACGGGAAAAAATAAAAGTCCAGCTCCTATTAACAAAGGAACTGGAAGTGGAAGGAAGGGTATGATCCATGCATATTGGTATATATGTTCCATAATAGAATAGAAAATTTTTTTTATTTAATTAATGTTAAATTTTTTTGTTTACGATTCACAGGCTCGTGCCGGTTTTGAAAGAAGTCAATAAAAAATCAAGATATATAATAACTTATATCGAATTTTTTCATTTTACATTTTCTATTCTATATCAAATATTCATATTGATGTTGAGCATTTTTTTAATATTCAAATCACGAAGTTATAATTGGTCAAATAACCAATTTCTTAGTAACAGTTAATACTTAATTACTAATTAAATGGAAAATATGGAAGCCTATGAAGCAGGAAGATAAAAAAATTCTACTTTCATTTCCATTTAAGTTATTTCGAATACATATTTAAGAATAAAGGATAACAATTTGACTAAAAAAGACTATGAATCATAAATTGACTAAAGATCTAATAAAGTCAATAATGAAAAAAAAAAAAGAATTTAAAATTGAATAAAAAGGCTATCACCTAGAATCTAAATACATAGATAATGAATAGAAAACAAAGATTCGTTTAAACAATAGATGTCTTTCACATCCACCTATAACACTGAATAATCAATTCAATTTTTAATGGCAGTTCCAAAAAAACGTACTTCGATTTACAAAAAGCGTATTCGTAAAAATATTTGGAAAAAAAAGGGGTATTGGGAGGCGTTAAAAGCCTTTTCGTTAGCAAAATCCCTTTCTACCGGGAATTCAAAAAGTTTTTTTATAAGTAATGAAACCTTGGAATAATCGAAATCGACCTGACTCAAAAAAACTGGTATAACAAATTCTAAATAATTTCATTTTTGATTTAGAAGCAAAAATATCGAAAATAAACAATTTATATAGAGTTGCATTTACTAAATTAATGTTTCGAACTATATAAAATTGTAATTTTTTCTTATGATATGAAGAATAAGAACTCTTATGCCGACCCTAACATAGTACTTTTTGTTTGAAAAACTATCTATATATATAGATAGTTTTCATCACCTTTCTTTTTTAGTCTATTTTGTCATTTCTAAGATGGGGATTTTTTCCCCATCAACCTCTTTGTTTTGTCACAATACAATAAAATAATAAAAGTTTTTCTACCTATATAAATTGTATATTTTATAAGAAATATAAAATGGTTAAACTTTAACTTCCGGAAGCATTATTTCTCGGAATTTCTATATTATATATTCGTCCGTTTTAAATGAATCAAAAAAGCCCTTTACTAGGTTTAGTTGAATATTATGCGCGAAGAATTTTTTTTTTGTTTTGGAAAGACGTTTCAATAGAGATCAAAACTTTTTTATATGACATAGC